TCTAAGTGGAATAAGCAAAGTGGATTCCTTGTTGGTTAGTCGAGTTCCAATGAAAACCACACAATTGAAGGAAATGTCCGAATTTGCTATTTAGAAAATCAATAAACTAAGGTTTTGTCGTTCTAGATATCGGATTCAACGGAAACAATTACAGCAGTAGGGGGGGGGAATCAAAAAACAAGTCGAGCAAAATTATACAAAGTTATATACAAGTTGCTACCCCCCCCCTTAGTCTTTCTTTAATTGAATTTCGTTTGATTAGACGGAAGTTACTTAAAAACTTCCGCTTTCTTTAAAAGATTCTGAACAGTTCCTGTGGGTTGAGCACCTTTTTCAAGGAAATATAGAATAAGAGGAACGTTTAAATAAGTTTGATTCTTCATTGGATCATAAAACCCCACTTTTCTAAGATCTTTTCCTTCTCTTCGGGATCGAACATCAATTGCAACGATTCGATAGACGGCTCATTGGGATAGATGTAGATGACCAACACCCCCCCTAGAACCGTATAGGAAGTTTTCTCCTCGTACGGCTCGAGAAAAATGATTTGTTTTGAAGTTTTGTCTATGTATGCAATTCTAATAAATTAAATGACAAATGGGCCTAGAAAATCAATTAGACTCTAATTTCAGTCTTTTTTCCTTCCTGAAAATGAAAAAGAAACCATTCGTACTCATAACTCAAGTTGCATAACTCTCAAATAGCTCAAAGGAAAAATCTTTAGTCACTTTCATTTATTGAGTGGTCTTTAACCCCTTTAGTTTTGTTTGTCTTTTGTCTCGTTTCAAATTCTATTTGGATTCTTTAGTCTGATCCAATTAGTGAGACTATCGAGACAATTAAAAAGGTCTTTCCTTGTTCTTAGATCCTTTATCCTTATTTTAAATCATTGGGTTTAGACATTACTTCGGTGCTTCTTAATCCTTTCAAAGTGGCAGCAACATAGCCCTTTTTTGATTTCTTTCTATCAAAGAATCCTACGGACAGTTGATTCACGTGTGATACACTTTGAATCGAAAAAGTTTGCTAAATTCTAACAAGTCTTGCTTTTGAATTGGAAACTTGCTCGAATTGGATCCTTTCGATTTCTATATATGGAAGATACGTTTACGAAGTTGTTCCGATTAATTGGCATTAACCCTAGATCCTTGCCCCCGAGAAATGAATTAATCCTTTCTACTCGAGCTTCATCGTGGACTATTTACAACCCAACAAAAAATCGAGTGTAACAGAACAAACAATGTCGAGCCAAGAGCACTCTCATCCTTAGATAAATCGAAAATGGTGGATGGAAAAATCCACAACGGATCATGTCCTTCAAGTCGCACGTTGCTTTCTACCACATCGTTTCAAACGAAGTTTTACCATAATATTCCTCTAATTTGGAACCGGTATGGAATTGATTCAATTATGGAATCATGAATAGTCATTGGTTCAGTTGTACATAGACATCGTAATCTAGGCTTTTTCTTCTATATATGATAATATGAAACGATTTTTCTGAAAAAGTCTTAGCAAGACAGCATCTTTCACATACATAAATAATATATAGATAAGAGCAATAAATCAAAATATATAAACAAATAACTTTTTGAATCTGCATCTTCAAGTGACTCAACAGGATAGATTAAACGATTTCCTACTTTTTAAGTACCAAATAAAGATTCCACTTACAAGCAATCATTAAAAATATTTAATAAAAATAGTTCTAATTGAAATTGAAAAAGTTTCCTATTTAGACATCATTATTTAATTTGAAGAAAATTGGACAATAAGCATGACGTTTGATCTTCATAGGAAGATAAGTCTTTCTTTTTGAATTGACTCATCACTGATTTCATTTTAAATAGATAAAAGAAAAGAAAAACAAAATCCAATTTTTTTTCATGAGATGGATAAAAAAATGATCTAAATTAAGATTTGAATCTTTATTCTTTTCGTCTGATTACGAAAATAAAAAAAAAATAAGGAGGGTTTTTCGTATCTATCAGATAGACTGAAGAGTTGTCACTGTTATAGATATTCTATAATATAGAATTTAAATAATTGAAGGTATCAAAAATCTTTTTCACAAAAACCGAAAAATTATTGTCATTGAAATAGAACGATACATACCATATAAGCGAAACATTTCCTCATTTTATATATTTTAGATGATATATATTTATAGATTTTGTTTAACATGGGATTAAGTAATATTTCACAATAATCGACTCTTATCATAAAGTGAATAAAAGGGTGATAGGGGAAATCACCCCTGCCTCAATTGGTCTGTAGATTTCCAATTTTTACTTAGAGCCAAACACGAAATACCTAAATAAAATGAGATTCAAAGAAAATATATCGGCTCCATAACATATTTCTATATGATATGTAACTTGATCATTTGTTAATGAGATTCGAACAGACACAGATATTAAAATGAATACGGATTTACTCCTATCCACTGACCTACTTCTTTCTATAGTCATAATGGAGCATAAAAAAATGGATATGTACTGGGACGGAAGGATTCGAACCTCCGAATGGCGGGACCAAAACCCGTTGCCTTACCACTTGGCCACGCCCCATTTCAATTTCTAATCTACACTAAGAAACAATAATATTGGTATTGGTTGTTTGTCAACTCCAGTCCAAATATCTCCAAATATCTATATATCTATAGAATAGATTGGTACTAGGATTTTGATACATATAGATATAGAATTCAACTTAATTTATTGATCATTACATAGAATTCAATTAAGATATTGTATGAAAGTATGATTTCTTCTATTCTCCTTTGAGAATTGGAGGATTTTTGATTGGGTGGGTTCAAAGAAAAAGAAGGATTTTTTGTCTACCTTACTTACTTTCTTCCTTGTTCCTTATATCAAAAACTCAATCAAAATGCAATTATCTCCAAGAACAAAATGTCTGTTATGCTTAATATCGTTAGTTTGATCTGTATTAATTCTGCCCTTTATTCGAGTAGTTTTTTCTTCGGCAAATTGCCTGAAGCGTATGCTTTTTTGAATCCAATCGTAGATGTTATGCCAGTCATACCTGTGCTTTTTTTTCTCTTAGCTTTTGTTTGGCAAGCTGCTGTAAGTTTTCGATGAGATCCTAAATAATAATATCTTAGAAAATATAATAATATGTTAGAAAATGCATGATTTCTTCAAGAAAAATTCTAACAATTGAGAAAATCAGATAAGTTTTAGAGTATGAATCCTAGATTAGCACACTGAAATTCTTGGATAGTCGCCATAAATCCGGCTTACCCCCATTTCCTCATTTTTGACCCCCTTTCCAGTGAAAGACCCTAACCCCATTAGGGTCTCCCACAATATCGAATTTGGATATGAAAGAACTTTTTGATAATGAAAAACAAATGAATTTGTGACAATTCATGAAAAAAAACCTGATTTCGTGGTGTCAAAATAGGATATGTGGTAGAAAAATGGAAGATCTATTCTCTTTTTTTTTCCAAAAAATCATCTTGGAGATTGTGTAATGCTTACTCTGAAACTCTTCGTTTATACCGTAGTGATATTTTTTGTTTCTCTCTTTATCTTTGGATTCCTATCTAATGATCCGGGGCGTAATCCTGGACGTGAAGAATAAAATCCAAAGGGTTTTCCTTGGGAAATTTTCAAATTTTCTTAGGATTTTATCTATTCCACACGCTTAACTAAGATTTTCAAAATTGAAAAATAAAATAAAGCAAGTCATTAACGGAAACGGAAAGAGAGGGATTCGAACCCTCGGTACAAATAACTCGTACAACGGATTAGCAATCCGACGCTTTAGTCCACTCAGCCATCTCTCCCAATTGCAAAAGATAATTACTACATTACACATAATGTAAGGAGTCTTTCTCTCTCTTTTTTCTCTATTCTAAACTAAAAGAGGGCTCGAGCCCGCCACTAATCGAACTAAAGAAAAATAAGGAAGACCTCCTTGTGTTGATTTTGTTCGAAAGGCCCTTGTTATTCTGATGGCCTGGCCTGGTCAGTACCTAGCCGGGCCTTTTTTTTTTTGTTCTAACGAATTATAGATAAATAATGATTTATCTGATATCTGATTTGAAAACACAAATATTTGTTTTTTTTATTATATTCAATTGAATATTTTATATTCAAGCAACAACAAAAAGAATAAAAACTGTTTCCATTTTTTTTCTTGTTATATTTTATTTCATTTTCCGAACTAAAAAAGAAACTATAGATTCTGGACAATGCATTTTTCTGTTATGATTGTAGTGTTTTTTTCGATCCGTATCTATCTTCTTTCAGCAAAAAAGAAAACTTTAGTTATTTAATTTCAATTAAATGAAGCCTCTTTTCCGAATCTCATTAAATTTTTATCTACCCACGAAAAAGTTCAACACTCCAAGTTTGATGATTCTTTGATGATCCTATCTTGATCATGCTCAATTATCTTGTTCGACAAAAGCTCCATTTGTATACAATAATCATATTGTAGCGGGTATAGTTTAGTGGTAAAAGTGTGATTCGTTCTATTAGTCCTTTAATAGTTAAAGGGTCTTTCGGTTTTATTCATATTCCGATCAAAAACTTTATTTCTTAAAAAGATTTAATCCTTTACCTCTCAATGATAAAGTCGAGAAAAAAATACACATTCTCGTGATTTGTATCCATGAGTCACTTATAAATTGAAAAGTTGGATTATGAAATTGCGAAACATAATTTTTGAATTGGATCAAGACTTCCAATTGAATAAGTATGAGTAAAGGATCCATGGCTGAAGATAAAAAGTCAATTTCCAATCGTAACTAAATCTTCCATTTTTTTTTGGATGTCTAAAGAAAGAAATTGAAGCAAAATAGCTATTCAACGATGTCTTTGGTTTACTAGAGACATCGCCATATTGTTTTAGCTCGGTGGAAACAAAATCCTTTTCCTTAGGATCCTCTCAAATAGAAATAGAGAACGAAGTAACTAGAAAGATTGTTAGAATCACCTTCTTCTAGAAGGATCATCTAGAAAGCAATTCAT